TGGTGGTGTTTTGCGTGCAAATCTAGAGGGRTAGCTGTCTAAGGAAAATTAATTCATTAAAGTAGCATGCTTGTATTGGGTGGGCGGTCCGTTGGGTGCCGTTTGAACTGTTGACTACACATTGGGTTTAGTTGATAGTGTAAGTTTAGACGTTGCGGTAGTTCTGTTTTTGGGGTTTGGCAGGATGTTTGGTCGCGCGTTGTTGGGCATCCCAGCGGGGGGGTAGGGGGGGTTTGCCATAACATTGCGTGGTACTAGTGATGCGTATGCGTATGCGTATGCGTATGCGTATGCGTATGCGTATGCGTATGCGTATGCGTATGCGTATGCGTATGCGTATGCGTATGCGTATGCGTATGCGTATGCGTATGCGTATGCGTATGCGTATGCGTATGCGTATGCGTATGCGTATGCGTATGCGTATGCGTATGCGTATGCGTATGCGTATGCGTATGCGTATGCGTATGCGTATGCGTATGCGTATGCGTATGCGTATGCGTATGCGTATGCGTATGTCCTGTAACCATTAACTTAACAACACCTGGTATTCTCCACCTGCGGGCCAACATTGTTAGCTTATGCCCCTGACATAACTTCCATGCCACTTTCGCATTTAGTATGACCTGTGACAATTGATTTGCTGTCCCTGCTTGTGTCCATGTTGACCCTGACTGTTGACTTGGAAGTCCAGCTACAATTTATTTGACTGTGTTAAGGCCTTTGACGGCCGTAGTTGAGTCCAAGCATCCCCCAAAAATTAAAAGATACCAGAGGCATGACACCACAGTTATGTGTCGGCATGGGCTGATTAGTAATTAGTCCATCGAGATGTCTTATTTAAGGGGAAAGAGTAGGCGATTTTAGGTGAGATGGCCCTGAAGAAAGAACCAGATGCCGTTTACGCCCCAACTATAGAAACCCCCACGGTTTATGGGCCCGTGGCAAGAAGAGGGATACTTTTTACAAGGGTTGCTGGTTTCACGTGAGTTGGGGAGTCATGAAATAACCATTTGGAGGTGATATGCGTATGGTCTGGCAAGTTTAATAGATTGAATGGGGTATGTACGATAAAGAAATGAATGTACTATGTTGAATAAAGCATTGGTGGTGGTCTGGAATATTCCTGTTGCTGAGCATATTCTGTTGTGTTTAGCTGTCATGTGAGAGTTGCATTGACTTCATGTCTGGGTGGATATTCATGGGGGAGAGCATTTATGTACTATTATACATATATGTACTGTACAATTATGGGGTAAATAATATTATGCACGAATTACATAGGGTTTCAAGGAATAGTTTAAGTAGAATATCAGCTTTGGGTGTTCATGTGTGGAACTTGAGTTTCTTCCTTGAGTCTTTGGGGGATGGTTGTTCCCCTTTTCTGGTTTACAAGACCAGTGTAATTTATATACTACATAGACCTTCATTTTAAGAGATGGTTTTCTACGATGCTCGTGATGGGTATTAGGACTAGAATAAGTAGGAAGTATAGGATGGATGCTAGTTGACCGATAATGATAAATGGATGTTCAACGGGTTGTCCGCCAATTCAGGTTAGTGTCAGTAGGTCGGCTACTAAGAGTCAGAATAGGCATTGGCTGAGCGGTCGGAATATTATGCTTCGTTGTTTTGATGTGTGTAGGAGTGGTATGACAATTAGGATGAGGATGGATAGGACTAGGGCTAGTACTCCTCCAAGTTTGTTTGGGATAGATCGTAGGATGGCATATGCGAATAGGAAATACCATTCTGGTTTAATGTGTGGAGGGGTGTTCAGTGGGTTGGCCGGGATGTAGTTGTCTGGGTCCCCTAAAAGGTCTGGGGAGAATAAGACTAGTGTTATAAGTACTAGGATTATGGCTAGTGCACCTAGTATGTCTTTAATTGTGTAGTATGGGTGGAATGGGATCATATCTGAATCTGATGGGATTCCTGTGGGGTTGTTTGATCCGGTTTCGTGTAGGAAAAGGAGGTGGACTATTACTAGGGCTGAGATGATGAATGGAAGGAGAAAGTGGAAGGCGAAAAATCGTGTTAGGGTTGCTTTGTCTACTGAGAATCCTCCTCAGATTCATTCTACCAGGTTTGTTCCGATATAGGGAATTGCTGAGAGCAGGTTGGTGATAACTGTTGCTCCTCAGAATGATATCTGGCCTCATGGGAGTACATATCCTATGAAGGCTGTTGCTATTACGGCAAATAGGAGGATAACGCCTACGTTTCAGGTTTCTTTATAAATGTAAGATCCATAGTAAAGGCCTCGGCCTACGTGTAAGAATAGGCAGATAAAGAATATGGACGCTCCGTTGGCGTGTAGGTAGCGTAGAATTCATCCGTAGTTTACGTCTCGGCAGATGTGGGTTACGGATTGGAATGCAGTTGTTGTGTCTGAAGTGTAGTGTATGGCTAAGAATAGTCCTGTTAAAATTTGGATGGCTAGGCAGATGCCTAATAGTGAGCCGAAGTTTCATCACGAGGAGATGCTTGATGGGGCGGGTAAGTCGATTAGCGAGTCGTTGATGATTTTGAATAGTGGGTGTGATTTTCGGATGTTTGTCATTGTGGTTCTTGTAGTTGAAGTACAACGGTGGTTTTTCATGCCATTAGTCATGGTTAGAGTCCATGTGGGAATAATGATGACATATATTGTGTTTATTTTAAGTACTGTGTTTGTGGTGGGGTTTGTGGGATTTTCTTCTAAGCCCTCTCCGGTTTATGGGGGAGTTGGGTTAATTGTTAGTGGTGGGGTAGGCTGTGGTATTATTATGAATTTTAGTGGCTCTTTTCTTGGTTTAATGGTGTTTCTAATTTATTTGGGTGGAATGATAGTTGTTTTTGGTTATACGGCGGCCATGGCCACGGAGTTGTATCCTGAGGTGTGGGTTTCGAATAAGGTAGTTTTTGGGGCGTTTGTGTTTGGGCTATTCATGGAAATACTGTTGGTTTTGTACGTGTTGAAGGAGGGGAGTGTTGGGATTGCGTTTGAGTTCAGTAATTTAGGGGATTGGGTTGTTTATGGTGTTGAGGATTCTGGGTATTTCAGTAAGGAGGCTGTTGGAATTTCCTCTTTATACAGTTATGGAATATGATTGGTAGTTGTTACTGGGTGGTCTTTATTTATTGCAGTTGTTGTTGTCATGGAGGTTACTCGTGGTGGTTAAGCATGGCTTGTTACGATTATACTTAGGGCAAGTGTAACTAGGAATGACATGAAGTATAGTTTGATTTGGCCCTTTTGGCTTGAAATTAGTGTTGAGGTTTTTGCTTGAAATAAAGAGATGGACTTCGGTAGTACGCTTTCTAGTCAGATTATGTCTAGAAGCATTGAGGCTACTTTTTGGCTTATTAGTAAATTGGCTAGTGGTTGAAGTCGGTGTATAATTGTTGGGAAATAGCCTAGGAGGTTAGAAAATTTGAGGGAGCTACTTTGTTTATTTAGTTTTAGGTTTTGTGTGGCTATGTTTAGCTCTAGTGCTACTGTGAATCCTAGTAGGGTCACGAATAGGGCTGTTATTTTGAGATACATTGGCATAGTCATTTGAGGGATAGTAGTTGGTGGGATATTATTTGAGATAATAAAGCCAGCAAAGATACTTCCTATTAGGAGGCGTTTGATGGGATTAATTAGTAGTGGGTTATTTTCATTGATTAGGATAAGTGTGGGGAAGCGTGGCTGCCCTAGTAGGGCGAAGTAGATGATTCGGGTGCTGTATACGGCTGTGAGAGAAGTTGCGATGAGGGTGAGCATTAGGGCTCAGGCGTTGGTGTATGATGTGTTGGCGGCTTCAATGATTAGGTCTTTTGAATAGAATCCCGTTAGGAAGGGCATTCCTGTGAGGGCCAGGCTTCCTGTGATTAGTGCTGTTGTGGTGAATGGTATAGTTTTGTATAGGCCTCCTATTTTTCGAATATCTTGCTCATCGTTGAGACTGTGGATAATAGAGCCAGAGCATAGGAATAGTATTGCTTTGAAGAATGCGTGAGTGCAGATATGGAGAAATGCCAGGTGGGGTTGGTTGATGCCTACTGTTACTATTATGAGACCTAGTTGGCTGGAGGTGGAGAAGGCTACGATTTTTTTGATATCGTTTTGGGTTAGGGCACAAATTGCTGTAAATAGCGTAGTGATTGCTCCCAGGCATAGTATTGCGGTTTGGATGGTTTTGTTGTTTTCTGTTAGTGGGTAGAAGCGGATTAACAGGAAGATGCCTGCTACTACTATGGTGCTGGAGTGTAATAGGGCTGATACAGGTGTTGGTCCTTCCATGGCGGAAGGAAGTCATGGGTGAAGTCCGAATTGGGCTGATTTGCCTGTTGCTGCTAGTAACAGTCCGGCGAGTGGAAGGTTGGTGTTGGTTGGATTTAGAGCAAAGATCTGTTGTAGTTCTCAAGTGTTAAGATTAGATAAAAATCATGCTATTGCTACGAGGAAGCCAATGTCTCCGATTCGGTTATATAAAATTGCTTGTAGTGCTGCTGTGTTAGCGTCGGTTCGTCCGTATCATCAGCCGATGAGTAGAAATGATATAATTCCTACTCCTTCTCAGCCAATGAAGAGTTGAAACAAATTGTTGGCGGTTACTAGAATTATTATTGTAATTAGGAACATTAGTAGATATTTAAAGAATCGATTGATGTAGGGGTCTGAGTGTATATATCATATTGAAAATTCTATGATGGATCATGTGACGAATAGTGCTACTGGCATAAAGATTATGGAAAAATAGTCCAGTTTGAAGCTAAGGCTTAATTTTATGGTCTGGATGGATATTCAATGTCAGTTTGATAGTATTGTCTCTTGACCCGATTGGATGAAAATTACTATTGGAATTAAGCTTATTGCGAATGAATATGAGACTATTGTTTTTACATAGTTTGGAAACGATTTATTGAAGTAGAAGTTGGAGTTCGATGATGCAATTGGTGCTATTAAAATTAGTATGGATAATAGTATAGATGAGGTGAATAGGTTTATTACTTTTACTTGGAGTTGCACCAATTTTTTGGTTCCTAAGACCAACGGATAACTACCATCTTTAAAAGTAGAAAAAGCCATGTTTTATACATGGTAGCATGAGTTAGCAGTTCTTGCATACTTTTTCGGTAAATAAGAGCTGTCAGTCTCTATGTCTAGATTCACAATCTAGTGTTTTGTTTAAACTATATTTACAGTAAAGGGTCCCTAGAATGATTTTTGGGTTAATTGATAGGAGGAGCAGTGGTAGGAGATGTATAGCCATGAGGGTATTTTCCCGGGTGTAGGATGGTGGGATGTTGTTGATGTGGTAGGTTTGTTTACCCCGTTGTGTTATAATTAGTATATACAGGGAGTAGAGGGCTGTAATAACAATATTGATCCCTATTAAGATGATGGAGATTGAGGATCATGAGAATGTTGATATAACCACGAACAGTTCTCCGATTAGGTTAATTGAGGGAGGTAAGGCTAGGTTTGTTAGGCTGGCTAGGAGTCATCAGGCGGCCATTAGTGGGAGTACAGTTTGGAGCCCGCGGGCTAAGATTATAGTTCGGCTGTGGATTCGTTCGTAGTTTGAGTTAGCCAGGCAGAATAATATGGACGAGGTCAGTCCGTGTGCGATTATAAGGGCTGTTGCTCCTATATAACTTCAGGGGGTTTGGATTAGGACGGCTACAATTACTAATGCTATGTGACTTACGGACGAGTATGCGATTAATGATTTTAGGTCTGTCTGGCGGAGGCAGATTGAGCTTGTTATGATTATACCTCAGAGGGACAGTATTAGGAAGGGATATGCTATGAAACTTGTTGTTGGGCTTAGTACGGTAGTAATTCGTAGTATGCCGTAGCCTCCTAGTTTTAGCAGTACGGCTGCGAGGACTATGGAGCCAGCAATTGGGGCTTCTACGTGCGCTTTTGGCAGTCATAGATGTAAGCCATATAGTGGTATTTTTACCATAAAGGCTATCATGCATGCTAGTCATAGAAAGGAGTTACCTCAGGAATTTGTTAGTGGTTCTGATCAGTACTGGGTGAGTAAAATATTCAGTGATCCTGCAATGTTTTGTATATAAATTAATGCGACTAGTAGGGGAAGTGATCCTACTAATGTATAGAATAGGAAGTATAGTCCTGCGTTTAGTCGTTCTGTTTGAGCGCCTCATCGTGTAATGATGATCAGGGTTGGTACCAGGGTCGCTTCAAATAGAATGTAGAAGAGAATTAGTTCTGTGGCTGTGAATGTTATAATAAGGAAAATTTGTAATGAAATTAACATTGTGATATACAGTTTTTTCCGTGTATATGTTTCTTTGGTTAGGTGGAATTGGCTTGCGATAATTATTAGTGGTAGTAGTCATATGGTTAGTATAAGTAGTGGGGTTGATAATGAGTCAGAAAAGTATATGAGGGATAGGTTTAGGCTGTTATCGTTAAATTGATTTAGTAGTGGCAGGCTAAGTAGAGTAATGACTAGGCTATGAGCTGTGGTATTAATTCAGATTATGTTGTTTTTTGATAGTCAAGTTAGGGGGATTAGTATAATTGTTGGTATAATAATTTTTAGCATTGTAGGAGGTTAAGGTTTTGTACGTGGTCTACACCATATGTGTTTGAGACCATTACTAGTAGAGATAGTCCTAGAGCTGCTTCGCAGGCTGCGAAGACTAGTAGGATAATGGGGATTATGCTAGCTAGTACTAAGTTGGAGTTAAGAATTGTTAGTGCTATAGTTACGAATAGGGAGAGTATTATGCCTTCTAGGCATAGGAGTGAAGATATTAGATGTGATCGATACATTAGTAGGCCCAATAGTGATACTGTGAATGCTAGTGCTATGTTTATGTATGTTAAAGCCATTTGATAATTATGATTATAGTCATAATCTAATGAGTCGAAATCATTTGTTTTTATTAAACTAATTATCAGCTATTCGGCTCATTCTAGTCCTTTATTAAATCACTCATAAGCAAGGCTGATGGCTAGTAGAGAGATTAGGGTAAGTGATATAATGAGTATAATTATTAGGTTGTTTGTTTGGGTGGCTCATGGGAGTGGGAGGAGTAGGGCAATTTCTAGGTCAAACAGAAGGAACGTAATTGCTACTAGAAAGAATTTCATTGAGAAAGGGAGGCGGGCGGATCCTATTGGGTCAAAACCACATTCGTATGGGCTTGATTTTTCAGCGTATGTATTCATTTGTGGTATTCAGAACGCGATTAATACTAGTAGTGATGCTAGCAGTGTATTGGTGAGGAGCGTAATTATTAGGTTAATTACTCTTTTTCGGATTATGACCGAAGCTAATTGATTGGAAGTCAATTGTACTATTTATACTAAAAGGGTATGAACCTCATCAATAGATGGAGACGTATAGGAACAGTCAGACAACGTCTACGAAATGTCAGTATCAGGCAGCGGCTTCGAATCCGAAGTGGTGTTTTGAGGTGAAATGGAATTTTAGTTGTCGTACGAAGCAGACGAATAGGAATGTAGATCCAATAATTACGTGTAGGCCGTGGAATCCGGTGGCTACGAAGAATGTTGACCCATATACTCCGTCTGCAATTGTAAATGGAGCTTCGTAGTACTCTGAAGCTTGAAGTAGGGTAAAGTAGGCACCTAAAAGGATTGTAGTTAATAGAGCATGTAGCATGGGTTTACGGTTGCCTTCTATCAGGCTGTGGTGTGCTCAGGTAATTGACACGCCTGAGGCTAGAAGAACTGATGTATTTAGGAGGGGGACTTCCAGAGGGTTTAGAGGGTGAATTCCTGTGGGTGGTCAACATCCTCCAAGTTCTGGAGTAGGAGCCAGACTAGAGTGGTAAAAGGCTCAGAAAAATCCGATGAAGAAGAATACTTCGGAGACGATAAATAAGATCATTCCGTAGCGCAGGCCCTTTTGGACAATGGGTGTGTGGTGTCCTTGGAAAGTGCTCTCTCGTACGATGTCTCGTCATCATTGATACATGGTTAATATATTAGTTAGCAGACCTAATAATAAGATAGAGGGTGTGTTGAAGTGGAATCATATTGCCAGTCCGGATGTAAGTAGTAGGGCTGATAGGGCTCCTGTTAGGGGTCATGGGCTTGGGTTTACTATGTGGTATGCGTGTGTTTGGTGGGTCATTAGGTGTTATCATGTAAATATAGACTTACTAGTAGTGTGAACACGTAGGCTTGAATCAGGGCTACTGCGAATTCGAGAATTGTCAGTAGAATTAAGATAATGAATGTTACTAGGGCCGTTATTGTGCTGATATCTATCAGAGCTAGAGTGGCCCCTCCAATGAGGTGAATTAGTAGATGCCCGGCAGTGATGTTCGCGGTTAATCGTACTGCTAGGGCTATAGGTTGAATAAATAAGCTGATCGTCTCGATAATAATAAGTATAGGAATTAGAGGGATTGGGGTCCCTTGGGGGAGAAAATGGGCTAGGGATGCTTTGGTTTTATGGCGGAATCCTAAGGCTACTGTCCCTGCTCATAGGGGAATTGCTATCCCCAGGTTTATTGATAGTTGGGTTGTTGGTGTAAAGGAGTGTGGTAATAAGCCTAGAAGGTTTGTTGAGCCAATAAATAGAATTAGTGATATAAGCATTAAGGATCATTTTTGTCCTGTTTGGTTATGAATCGCCATTATTTGTTTGGATGTTAAGTGAATAATTCACTGTTGGATTGCGACCAAGCGGTTGTTGACTAGTCGGTTAGTTGATGGGAATAGCATGCTTGGGAATATGATGATTAGTGTAACAATGGGGAGGCCCATTATTGTAGGGGTAATGAAAGAGGAGAATAGATTTTCGTTCATTTGTTTTCTCATGGGGTTAGATGTTTTGTTGATTTTGTAGTAGTGGGTTCTGGATTTTGGTAATATGTGTGTTTTGAGATTTTCAGTTGCATAATAATATATAGTGTGAGAATCATGGACAGAATGGTAATGAATCATGTGGATGTATCAAGTTGTGGCATTTCATTAAGGGGAGGTTTGTACTTCCAATCTTTAACTTAAAAGGTTAACGCTTTAAAATAAGCTTCTTAATGATTTTATAGTATGGATGAGGATCATTTTTCGAAATATTTTAGGGGAACTAGTTCAAGGACGATCGGTATGAAGCTGTGATTTGACCCGCAGATCTCTGAGCATTGGCCGTAGTATAGGCCTGGTCGTGTAGACAGTAGAGTTGTTTGGTTTAGGCGTCCTGGAATTGCATCTGTTTTTAGGCCTAGGGATGGAACGGCTCATGAGTGTAGTACGTCTTCAGATGAGATTAGCATTCGAATGGTTAATTCTATTGGTAATACTACTCGGTTATCGACTTCTAGAAGTCGCAGTTCCCCAGGTTTCAAGTCTTGTGTTGGGACTATATAGGAGTCGAAGGTTAAGTCTTCGTAGTCTGTATATTCGTAGCTCCAGTATCATTGGTGGCCCATAGTTTTTACGGTTAGATAGGGGTTGTTAATTTCGTCTATTATATATAGAATTCGAAGGGAGGGGAGTGCGATCATAATTAGGATAATGGCTGGTAGGATAGTTCAGATGGTTTCTACTTCTTGTGCGTCCATGGTGCTGGTGTGAGTTAGACTAGTTGTTAGTATCACTGAAATTAGATATAATACAAGAGAGCTAATTAGGAAGACAATTATTAGTGCGTGGTCGTGGAAATGTAGGAGTTCTTCTATAATAGGGGATGTTGCGTCTTGGAAACCTAGTTGGGAGGGGTATGCCATGGAGATATATAGGGGTTTAACCTATAACTTAACTTTGACAAAGTTATGTAAATTTTACTAATATCTCTCTAGTGGAGAAAGACATAGTGGTTATGATGTTGGCTTGAAACCAATTCTTGGGGGTTCGAATCCTTCCTTTCTTATTTTGGGTTAACATATGTAGGTTCTTCGAATGTGTGATATGGTGGAGGGCATCCATGCAATCATTCCAGGTTTGTAGTAGTTAATTCTACGGTTGATACTTCTCGTTTTGAGGCGAAGGCTTCTCAGATTATGAAGACCATGAGGATTACTGCGGTTAGTGAGATAAATGAGCCTATAGAGGATACCGTATTTCAAGTGGTGTATGCGTCTGGGTAGTCCGAGTAGCGACGTGGTATACCTGACAGACCTAGGAAGTGTTGAGGGAAAAAAGTTATATTTACACCTACAAATATAATGAGGAAGTGAATTTTTGCTCACGTTTGGTTTAGGGTGTATCCTGAAAATAGTGGGAATCAGTGAACGAATCCGCCTATAATAGCGAATACAGCCCCTATAGATAGGACGTAGTGGAAATGAGCTACAACATAGTATGTGTCGTGAAGTACAATGTCAAGTGAGGAGTTGGCTAGGACAATGCCAGTCAGGCCTCCAACTGTAAATAGAAAAATGAAGCCTAGTGCTCATAACATTGCTGGAGATCATTTGATATTACCTCCGTGCAGGGTGGCCAGTCAGCTAAATACTTTTACTCCTGTGGGAATGGCGATGATTATGGTAGCGGAAGTGAAGTACGCTCGTGTATCGACGTCCATACCTACAGTAAATATGTGGTGGGCCCATACGATAAAGCCGAGGAATCCGATTGATATTATGGCTCATACTATGCCTATATATCCAAATGGTTCTTTTTTACCAGAATAATAGGTGACAATATGTGAAATTATTCCGAATCCTGGGAGAATAAGAATATATACTTCTGGGTGTCCGAAGAATCAAAATAGATGTTGATATAGAATGGGGTCCCCTCCTCCTGCGGGGTCGAAGAATGTTGTGTTTAGATTACGGTCTGTTAGCAGTATTGTGATTCCGGCGGCTAGTACTGGCAGGGATAGAAGAAGCAGGACAGCTGTAATTAGGACGGATCAGACGAATAGGGGGGTTTGATACTGTGATAAAGCCGGAGGTTTTATATTGATAATGGTAGTAATGAAATTAATGGCGCCTAGGATTGATGAAATACCAGCCAAATGGAGTGAGAAAATTGCTAGGTCTACTGAGGCCCCGGCATGTGCTAGATTGCCCGCTAGAGGTGGATACACTGTTCATCCTGTTCCAGCGCCAGCTTCTACCGTTGATGAGGCTAGTAGCAGTAGGAATGATGGAGGTAGAAGTCAAAAGCTTATATTGTTTATTCGGGGGAATGCCATATCTGGGGCTCCAATCATTAGTGGTACAAGTCAGTTCCCGAAGCCTCCGATTATGATTGGCATAACCATAAAGAAGATTATTACAAATGCATGGGCTGTTACGATTACGTTGTAAATTTGGTCGTCGCCTAGGAGGGTCCCTGGTTGGCCCAGTTCCGCCCGGATTAACAGGCTTAGGGCGGTCCCGACTATACCGGCTCAAGCGCCGAATAGTAGATATAAAGTACCAATATCTTTGTGGTTGGTTGAAAAGAGTCAACGATTTATGAACATAGGTAAAATGGCTGAGTAGGCATTAGACTGTAAATCTAAAGACAGGGGTCTAAGTCCCCTTTTTACCAAGCCTTGTAGTGTTATGAGACATGCTGAATTGCAAATTCGGAGAAGCAGCTTCAACTCTGCCGGGGCTTCTCCCGCCTTTTTTTTCTTTGAGGCGGGAGAAGTTAGATTGAAGCCAGTTGGTTAGGGCATTTAGCTGTTAACTAAATTTTCGTGGGGTTGGAGCCCACCAATCTAGTAAGGGCTTAGCTTAATTAAAGTGGTTGATTTGCATTCAATTGATGTAAGATGGAGTCTTGCAGTCCTTATTGTCAGGAATTAAACGTGCTGCATTTACTTAGGGCTTTGAAGGCCCTTGGTCTGTGTTTAACCTAAATTCCTATTCCAGTAGTGCTAATATTGGGGATAATGGAAGGATTAGGGTAGATATGATAATTAAAGGTGATAAATAAGTTGTTGGTTTGATGTGGTTGAACTGTCATTTTATTTTTATATTGTTTGTTGATGGGAATATTGTCAGTGATGTGGAATATGTGAGGCGTATGTAGAAATATAGGTTTAGTAGTGCTATAATGGCTATTACGGTTGGTATAATTACACTGTCATTTTTTGTCAGTTCTTGGATAATTATTCATTTTGGTATAAATCCGGATAGCGGGGGCAGGCCTCCCAGTGATAGTATAGTGAGTAAGATGGCTGTGGTGAGGAGTGGTATTTTATTTCATGTGTGGGACAGGGCTAGTGTTGTTGTTGTAGAGGTTAATATGAATATTACGAATGTTGTGCTTGTTAACAGAATGTAAATTGTTAGATTTAGTAGTGTTATTGTTGGATTATACATTAGGATAGCTGTTATTCATCCCATGTGGGCGATAGATGAGTAGGCTATAATTTTTCGCAGTTGGGTTTGGTTGAGGCCTCCTCAGCCTCCGATGGCGATGGATAGGATTGATAGTATTATTAGTAAGTTTAGGTTAATTGTTGGGGAGATTTGGTAGAGGATAGATATTGGGGCCAGTTTTTGTCAGGTTAAGAGGATTAGGCCTGATGGTAGGGAGATGCCTTGTGTGACTTCTGGCACCCAGAAGTGGAAAGGGGATAGCCCTAGTTTTATAGCCATGGCTAGTGTTATGATGGTCGATGCTGTTGGGTTGAGTGGTTTTGTGACTGATCATTGACCAGAGTAGACTAGGTTTACAGTTACGGCTAGTATTAGTAGTATTGATGCGGTTGCTTGTGTTAGGAAATATTTGGTTGATGCTTCCATAGATCGGGGGTTATATTTTTTTATTAGGATGGGGATAACTGCTAACATGTTTATTTCAAATCCGATTCATACTATGAGTCAATGAGAGCTTGTTGCTACAATTGTTGTTCCTAAGATAACGGTTATTATGATTATGGCGAAGATTATAGGGTTAATTAGTACGGGAAGGATATGAACCAACATTTTCGGGGTATGGGCCCGATAGCTTATTTAGCTGACCTTACTTAGGATATGGTGTAATATGGTAGCACTGAGATTTTTGAATTCTTTGGAGTAGGTTCGAGTCCTATTATCCTAGAAATAAGAGGGTTTTCACCTCTATTATTTACTCTATCAAAGTAACTCTTTTGTCAGACATATTTCTTATGTTTGAGGTGGGATGCCCGCTATGGTAATTGGCATGGCCACGTGTCATATGCATAGGGCTAGTGTGAGTGGTAGAAAATTTTTTCACAGTAAGTGTATTAGTTGGTCGTATCGGAATCGTGGATATGATGCTCGGATTCATAGGAAGAATACTGTTAGTAGTAAAGTTTTGGTGATTAGGTTGGTTGTATATAATTCTGGCATTGTAGGGTCGTGGAATGCTCCTATGAATAGAATGGCCGTTAAAGTGTTTATCATGATGATGTTGGCATATTCTGCTATGAAAAATAGGGCGAATGGTCCTCCTGCATACTCTACGTTGAACCCAGAGACTAGTTCAGACTCTCCTTCTGTTAAATCAAATGGGGCTCGATTTGTTTCGGCTAATGTGGAGATAAATCATATTATGGCTAGTGGTCATGAGGATAGTAAGAGTCATGCGTGTTCTTGGGTAATAATTAGTGTTGATAGTGAAAATGACCCGCTCAGGAGGAGTACTGATAGGAGAATAATGGCTAGTGTGACTTCATAGGAGATTGTTTGTGCTACCGCTCGTATAGCTCCAATTAATGCGTATTTTGAGTTGGATGCTCAGCCGGATCACAGGATGGAGTATACGGCTAGGCTGGATATGGCTAGCATGAACAGTACGGCTAGGTTTATGTTGATAAGTGGGTGTGGTATTGGCAGCGGAATTCACATTGTTAGGGCTAGGGTCAGGGCTAGGATGGGAGCGATGATGAATATGGATGGGGAGGATGTGAGTGGACGTAGGGGTTCTTTGATGAAAAGTTTTAGGGCGTCGGCTATGGGTTGGAGCAGTCCGTAAGGGCCTACTACGTTGGGCCCTTTGCGTAGTTGTATATACCCTAGTACTTTTCGTTCGAGGAGGGTTAGGAAGGCTACGGCTAGTAGAATTGGGACGATCACTGTTAATAGGTTGATTATAAACATACTGTTAGGAAGAGGAGTTGAACCTCTGATTATAAAAGCTTAAGTTTTATGCAATTGCCGGGCTCTGCCATCCTAACGTGTACCCTGTTTTTGGGTTTAGCTGTGTTGTTGCTATTAGATTAAGACTGTCTCATCTATTGGCTTTGAGGGCGCTTGTGTTAAGTGGGCCCTGTTTCTCTTGTCCTTTCGTACTGGGAGGAACACAAAACAGATAGAAACCGACCTGGATTACTCCGGTCTGAACTCAGATCACGTAGGACTTTAATCGTTGAACAAACGAACCATTAATAGCGGCTGCACCATTGGGATGTCCTGATCCAACATCGAGGTCGTAAACCCTATTATCGATATGGACTCTCAAATAGGATTGCGCTGTTATCCCTAGGGTAACTTGTTCCGTTGATCAATTTTTTGGATCAATAAATGACTATGCTCGTTGACTTGTCTGTCTAAGTTTTTGTCTCTCGGAAGTTGTTTTGTATTCCGAGGTCACCCCAACCTAAATCGTTAGTCCATTAAAAAGTCTCTTGTCTTCCTCGGAAGTGTAAGTTGTTTATTTATTGGACTAATTAATTAAAGCTCCATAGGGTCTTCTCGTCTTGTTTGTATATTCCCGCCTCTTCACGGGAAGGTCAATTTCACTGATTGGAAGTAAGAGACAGTAAAACCCTCGTGTGGCCATTCATACAAGTCCTTATTTAGAGAACAAATGATTATGCTACCTTTGCACGGTCAGGATACCGCGGCCGTTTAACAGATGTCACTGGGCAGGCAGTGCCTCTAATAGTTGGTATGCTAGAGGTGATGTTTTTGGTAAACAGGCGGGGTTTGTGTTTGCCGAGTTCCTTTTACTTCTTTTAATCTTTCCCTTAGGTGCACTCCTGTGTTGGGTTAACAGTTGACTTAATAAATTTTCTACTTGTGGTGTTGAATTTGTTTTGTTGTTAACTATCAGTGGATCATCCGTTCTGATATAAGCTTGTGCAGGGAGAAACTAGTTCTTGTTACTCATATTAACATTATTTCCTCTATTTTGTAATAGAGTAGTCCAGTGGTCGTGCTAGGGGCTCGCGTATAATTTCTTGGATTAAAATTCAGTTTGGTTGTTGAGCTTGAACGCTTTCTTAATTGGTGGCTGCTTTTAGGCCAACTATGAATTTTTATGGTGCTTACTCTCTAGTCAAGGTTGTATCCTTTTTCTAAGAGGCTGTACCCTCTTAGACTATATTTTAAGTCTGCATTTGAATTGTAATTTTTTTAGGCATGGCTTAAAGTTGAACTAAAATTCTGTTCTGGACAACCAGCTATCACCAGGCTCGGTAGGCTTTTCACCACTACCTAGAAGTCTTCTCACTATTTTGCTACATAGACGAGTTGGCTCTTTTGCTGCTCCTAGGTAGCTCGTCTGGTTTCGGGTTATTCGGCTTAAGTTCTCTTCGTCGAGTTGTTCTAGTTAAATCATTATGCAAAAGGTACAAGGTATAAGCTTTGCTGTTTTTTACTTTCAATTTATCTTTCATCGTTCCCTTGCGGTACTTTCTCTATAGCGCCGTATTAAAATTTCTATCTCCTATACTTTAGTTGGGATAAATGTTTTGTTTTATCTGATGTTGTTAGTTGAGTTTGCATGTGTTTGGGCTAGCATTTGTTCAAAGTGGCCACTGTTGATATGGAATCTTCTGGGTGTAGGCCAGGTGCTTTGTATAAGCTACACTTTGGTTTATCCAAGCGCACTTTCCAGTACGCTTACCTTGTTACGACTTATCTCCTCTTATATGCATGTACGTTCGTTAATAGGATTGGGTATTTGTATCTTTATACTTGAGGAGGGTGACGGGCGGTGTGTGCGTGCTTCATGGCCTGATTCAATTAAGCTCTCTATTCTTAATTTACTACTAAATCCTCCTTCTATTTTCGATTTCACGAAAATTTTCGTTGGTGTTCTATGCTAGAAAATGTAGCCCATTTCTTTCCAACTCATAGGCTACACCTTGACCTAACGTTTTTATGTTTTATGTTTTTGCTTACTTTGTTTCCTTTTTAGGGTTTGCTGAAGATGGCGGTATATAGGCTGTATTAGCAAGAGTTGGTGAGGTTTATCGGGGTTTATCGATTACAGAACAGGCTCCTCTAGAGGGATGTAAAGCACCGCCAAGTCCTTTGAGTTTTAAGCTGTTGCTAGTAGTACTCTGGCGAATAGCATTGTTGTTTTGGCTATTTAGGTTTAGGGCTAAGCATAGTGGGGTATCTAATCCCAGTTTGTGTCTTAGCTATCGTGTGGTCGGATGGTTTAAAGTCACCTTCGTGGTTTATTTTTGTCTTAGCTAGAGCTTTCTACAGCATAGCTTGAGATTTAACTTTATTACTGGGTGGAGTTTCCTTAACACGTTTTACGCCGTATGTCTATTAACTCGGGTTAATCGTATGACCGCGGTGGCTGGCACGAAATTTACCAACCCTGAGAGTTAGTATGGCTTAGTCAAACTTTCGTTCATGGCTTAATTTTTGTCACTGCTGTATCCCGTGGGGGTGTGGCTAGGCAAGGTGTCTTTAGCTACTGTATAGTGTGCTTGATACCCGCTCCTTTATCACCGTTGGTGATTAAAGGGCATCTTCACCGGGGTGCTGATACTTGCATGTGTAATCCTACTGATGGCTAATAGAAGGGCTAGGACCAAACCTTTGTGTTTATGGAGTAGTGATATACTCATCTAGGCATTTTCAGTGCCTTGCTTTGTGGTTAAGCTACATTAAC